GTGAGATTTTCATCTCATACGGCTCCTCCCTTCTGTGCATAGTACTAAGAGGAATAATTCATGTAATAAAAATTTCACTATTCTCATTATGAACTGACAGGAGCTGGTATTTTTACAAGAAATTCCTAGCCAGCCTTCCCACAAGAGGTTCTTTATTAACACCAATCATATTAGTGCTAAATAGAAATGGTAACTCCAAAGATTTCTTTGTACTCAACGCTTATGATTTCCAGGAATTAGTCACTTCAACGATCTTTGATGGTTATACGGGTACCAAAAGTACGAATGAGATGGATCTTTGTTTTCCTAACCATTCTTTTTCTTTTTAGTCCCGATACCAATAAGGAAAAGGTTTATTTATAACAAAGTTTTTGTGTTGTTGATTCCTAGGTGTAGTGCTTTTTCCCCGATGCCACCTATTGGTACTAAATGAAGTAGTATTGACCTCCAATACAGAACCTATAGATGTAACCTTTCGCTCAATACTAAAATTGATAATTGAAGCATCTAAGGCTGCATCAATCGAGGATACACGACAGAAGGAATTGCTCTATCTCTAAACTTCACCTTCACCAAGCGTAGGTTTATTTCACTAATTTGTTTTTTTTCTATTCCTAACTACGTTCTTTTTCTCGTAAAACTGAGGGGTAAAAAAAAACAAGAAAAAATCAAATCGCACCATCTCTGTAATAGGTAAATGCCTTTTTTTCTCCTGAAGTTGTCGGAATTATTCGTAATAAAATATTGGCTACAATTGAAGAGGTCTTATCAATAAAATTTCCATTTATTCGAGATCTAGGCATAATTAGCAATTCATTCTATAATTCTTCTCATCCCCTTTCGGGGAAAACGATCCCACAAAAAAAGGAATTGTACAGTACAAAATAACATAAAAACAGACTTATTGGAAAAAATGTGGTGTCTCTCTTTTGAACAAAGATGAAATGAAATAGTTGAATCAGATTAGATTTCATTCCAATTTCGTAGTATACCAGTATACCGATAACTATTACTATTTCATCTAAGTTGAATAACCAAGTTTTCTATGAATTTTTATAACTCGAGAATTTTTGATTTGGTTATGATCCAAAAAGGAAAAGAATAGAATAATCATTCAATCAAATTCAAAGAATGTAACCATCCTTTTTGTTTGCATAACGTGTATGTGCCACACCATACAATTGAAATAGTTGAAATAAAAAGATTCATCGGACGATTCATGAATTCCATGGGTTAGCTGATGAAAGAAGTTGTTGTTGATAAATATGAAATTGAAAAAGAAATTTTTTTTTTTTATGGAACCATCGCATCAGGCGGTCATACATGTACTACAATTCAGATAATTAAGATAGAAGGACTCGAATTAAGATGAAGGACTCGCTATTCATTCGGATTTTGGTCAAGAATAACATTCTGTAGGAGAGATGGCCGAGTGGTTCAAGGCGTAGCATTGGAACTGCTATGTAGACTTTTGTTTACCGAGGGTTCGAATCCCTCTCTCTCCGTTTCTTTTCATTCATCAACGTTACCTACTACAATGTATCAAAGAAAATAAGAATTGATATCATTATTTTAACGCCTTATTTAATAAACATTATCTATCCCTAATTAATACCTGCGAAAATACAAATAGAAAGATCGTCTTGATATTGAAAAGAAGAAAAAAATCAAAAGAATCCTATTGCCGATCCTTTTTTGATACGTGAATAAGACAGGGTACGAGGTACTCTATTTACTTCAGCGAAAGGAGTCAAAATTGGTATGAACCTTGCTTTTTTATTTTCGTTAGAATCAAGTCTGACGGGAATAATATTCTACGACCAACAAATCATTTATTTTCAGACCGATCCATTTACTATCTATTATTTGATTTACAAATCCTTTATATTGTAAAGAGTCAATAGTCAAATGGTTTGGCAATTCCCCGCGGGGGGATGAAACAAGATAATTTTGAATCAGAGTTTTCGATCTTTCTTTATCCTTCGTAGTAATAATATCTCGGGGTTTGCAACGATAACTTGGTATATCCACTATACGACCATTAACTAAAATGTGTCTATGGTTAACTAATTGTCTGGCTCCTGGAATGGTCGAAGCCATACCTAATCGAAAAAGGATGTTATCCAAACGCATCTCGAGTAGTTGTAGTAAAACCTGGCCTGTTGACCCTTTGGCTTTTCCAGCAATATGCACATATTTAAGTAATTGTCGTTCTGTCAGACCATAATGAAAACGCAATTTCTGTTTCTCTTCTAAACGAATACGATATTGTGATCTTTTTCCAGAGCGCAATTGGGTTTGAAGATCACTTCTGGATCTGGGTCTTTTACTAGTTAGTCCTGGTAAAACCCCCAGCCGGCGTATTTTTTTGAAACGAGGTCCTCGGTAACGAGACATAGAAAGGCTCCTTTTTGATTCACTTTTATTTGACAAAAAAATATAAAATCAGACTGAACTAAAGGATCAGCAAAGCAAAACTCAATTTACTAAAGCCCTACAAAACAGAATAAAATAAATTTGATCAATTAAATTTTATCAATATTCGGATTTTTTGTATATATAGGAAATTCAAGCGAAGGTTACGTTTTCCAATTTCTTCTGTAGAGATCTAATTGTTCTAGTCAACTTTTTTCTTTATAGCTATAGCTGCAAGTTATCATGACATAATAGATCGGTGATCCGACATTTAGAGAAAGAGAGAGTAGAGATTTTCAATCATGTAAATAAAAAAATAGATAAAAAAAAGAGCCGGCTATCGGAATCGAACCGATGACCATCGCATTACAAATGCGATGCTCTAACCTCTGAGCTAAGCGGGCGGATATAAGAGCAATAGTGTATAGGAATACAGGAAACTAGCAGATCTTAGCTATTTCCTAATGATTCTTATTATTTTTTTCTTTTATTTATTGATTCTTTCAATTTCTTAAATATTAGTTATATATTTTAGATTCTATTTAGAAAATAGAAAAGAAAACTATTTAGATCTAGATAAATTAGATATCTAAATAGAAATCTAAATTCAATTTCATATTCATATATATGAAATATGAAAAGAAAATATCAATGAAATTAGAATTCAAAATGAAAAAAAAAAAAAGAAGAATGAATATCGACCGTTCCACTATTCAAAACTACACTGTAAAAATGAAGGAGGAGGAAAGGCATATATATATATGTGGTATATATCTATCCATATTGAATTGCGGATAGATCAATGATAAAATCATTTTACATTGAAAAAATAAGGTTTATAGATGAAATGATATAATATAGAATAGAGGAAAAAAATAAAATAACAGCATACACTTTTTCAATATTGAATCCATTAGGTAATGATTCAATAGTGCCAAGATAAATGAAAGAGGTGGATGGAATTACAGCTGGATTCTTGTCTCAAAGGAAGGGGGATATGGCGAAATTGGTAGACGCTACGGACTTGATTGGATTGAGCCTTGGTATGGAAACCTGCTAAGTGGTAACTTCCAAATTCAGAGAAACCCTGGAACTAAAAAAGGGCAATCCTGAGCCAAATCTTTGTTTCGAGAGAAAAAACGATGAAAGATGAAAAATGAGAATAAAAAGGGGATAGGTGCAGAGACTCAATGGAAGCTGTTCTAACGAATGAAATTGATTACGTTACGTTAGTAGCTAAAAGACTTCTATCGAAATGACAGAAAGGATACGTCTTATATACCTAAGACGTACGTATACATACTGACATAGCAAACGATTAATCACAACCCAAATCTTATATCGAATTCTATTCTGTATCTCTATACTGTATCTCTATATATTTAGATATGAAATTTGAAATTTATATATGAAAATATAAATCTTCTCTTTCTATTAATTATTAATATTATTTAATATTATATATTATTTATATTATTAATATGAGTAATATAATAGTATGAGATAAGGATCTATAAGAAACCCTATATTTCTATTCTTTTTTCATTAGAATGATAGAGATCAAAAAGATATATGAAAAATTGAAGAGTTATTGTGAATCAATTCCAATTGAAGTTGAAAAAAGAATAGAATTCAAATATTCAATAATCAAATTATTCATTCCAAAATTTTTGATAGATCTTTTGAAATTTAATCGGACGAGAATAAAGAGAGAGTCCCATTTTACATGTCAATACCGACAACAATGAAATTTATAGTAAGAGGAAAATCCGTCGAATTTTTCAATCGTGAGGGTTCAAGTCCCTCTATCCCCAATAAAAAGCCCATTTTACTTCCTCGCTCTTTATTTATCCTCATCCTCTTTATTCATTTTTTTTCATCAGTGACTCAGTTTAAACAAAATGAAATATCTTTCTCATTTTATTCACTCTGTTCTTTCGCAAATGGATCCGAATATAAATCCTCGTATCTTTTTTAAATCCAATCTCATTTGTTTTGTATAATACGATATGAAGATAGAAGATATATATTCAAGGAATCTCCGTTATTGAATCATTCATAGTCTATATCTTTTTTACAAAAAAAGTCTTCTTTTTGAAGATCCAAGAATTTCAGGGGCTAGAGCCAATTTGTTAAGATTTTCTTTTTTAGTTCTTTTCATTATTGACATAGATAGAAGTATTCTGCTAGGATGATGCACGGGAAATGGTCGGGATAGCTCAGTTGGTAGAGCAGAGGACTGAAAATCCTCGTGTCACCAGTTCAAATCTGGTTCCTGACACGTGAATAATGTATCGGATAGATATTTCTTAATACCTCATACAAATGAAATTAATTCATTAAGACAGATCGGAATAGATATTCTTTACTTTCTTTTTTCATTTTTTTCTCTCTTTTTTTTTCTCCTTTCAATTCTCTTTCTATATGTGTTCTATATGTGATGTGTAATATAGAATGCTCTTATACTTAGTTTATACTTATTATCTTATTTTATACTTATTATCTTATATAATCTTATATATTAACTTAGAATAATTATCTTATATATTAACTTAGAATAATTATAGATTTCTAGATTATAGTAA